TGTGCTATAACGTAAGTCACTCGGTGCTCCCCCTTTAATTGGATTGGAAATGAAAGAAGAAATCCATTGTTGTTGCTAAAGAAATTCATCAAGATACCGGGTTTCATTATCATGTAGGAATTCAAAATAGAGATGCCTTTAGGTATACTGCGGATAAGATTTGAAGAATGACCTTCCCAGAGTTTGATGGAGCACAGATTCATTCCAAATTTCATAATGGCTGGGGGTCCATTTGTAAATATCTGACCAAACAAGATAATGAACCGCTTGTATGGGGAGAATTTCACTTAGAAAAAAGAAAGGAAACAGCTGAGGCTAGTAGAAACCACAAAAATACTAACCTAGTACCCCAAGAACAAATCATAGAGAGGATAAAAAAGTGCTATGATTGGTATCAAGTGTATAACGATGAAGTATTAACTAAGCTCACCTTACATTCGTATTCGAACCTTAGAAATGTCTATGAAGACCTCAAAGTCGTACACGATATGCGAACAACTATAGGAGAGATCTTTTTTTCTTCTATGGAAAAACACGGGCAACCAAAAGAATATGAGATAGAGGAACTCCAAGAGAAATACTTATTACTAGATTGGATCGCTTGTCAAATATGTTTTCAAAGACCGATAAAGACAAAACTGCTATTTATTTATGGAAAGCCCTGTACCCAAAAAACACTCTTTTTCCATTTGCTAACCAAGGTTCTATGAATATCTTTTGCGAGCTCACGAAAGAATGATTTTGCAGGGGCACATAATTCAACCCATTTTTGGGTATTTGACGAATTCCATAAAACAAATGAAGGAAGTGGACTCTTTGGAGCAACAAAAGAAGAGACCGCATTCGAAAAAAGTCTTCTCAAAGTTTTAGATGGCCAAGAATGCCGGCTAGATTCCAAATATTCAAGAATATTTCAAAAGAAAGAAAGAAGGGAAATGTACCTTTCATCATGATTGCAAACGAGATACCAAAATGTCTACAAAAGAAAGGACCCTTTCAAGAAAGATTTATGCACATGAGGTTCTTCTCCAACATCAATAATCTAGAGGAAGCCCGTGTTATTGCTACTTTATGGGGATGTATTCAAAGAAGATTAAGCAGAAGCTTAGAATGAAACACTAGCAAATATATTAATATAGCTTATAACAATAGTCGAGGAATTTTCTTCCATCCGGGAGAATTCGAACAGGAAATTCAGCAGCTGGAGTCAAAAGAAAAAAGGAAGAGATTCAAGCTAGGAATGAACTGATTTATGTAGAAAAATCGGGAGAAATAGGAAGAATTATGAATGCAGAACATATCAGAGATGTTGAATTCTAAGAAAGAGGGCAATACCTAAAATGAGATGATGGTCGGAATTGCACTAGTGTCTTGACACCTTTCAAAACAGGAGGATGCCTCTCCATATGGAGAAACAAATCTAGTCAAACTCTCGACTATGCAACATGGCCAATAACCGTGAAAATAAACGAAGACACATCACATCAGGTTTTCATTAAACTTTCTCAGAGAAACCCGATAAACGAAAAGGAGGAAAAACAAAGGAAAGAAGGACATTTTGGAATAGCAAAAGTCCAAAAGTATAGGAGCAAAGAAGATAATTCAATTGATCGAGTTCTTAGGGCAACGAAAAATGGTAACGTCAAAACAGAAACAAAGAAAATGGAAAGAGTAGGAAAAATGAAAGTAATATTAGGCACACTAGGGGGAGACACTTTCTGCCATCCTTGGGGAAGAAAGCAGGAAAAGTAGGCCCCCAGTTCCAAAGCTGTCCCCAGAAGCAGTATTATTGGACGCAACAAGAGAGCGATCCCGCATCAAGCAATACGCAAAGGAAGAGGTCTTCGATGATGATTTCGTGAGGAAGCTGAAATGCCCTTCCTTTCCGATCTCATCCGATCAAGAAATGAAATCGAAGAATTTGATGCCCACCGCGCCCTCTCTTTCAATTGAGCTGATCGCCTCGCTTCGCTAGTTAGAGTTGTGCTCTTCCTGAGCTGATTGCGTGCGCCTAGAGCTGTGTTGACGGAGCTACTTCTTGCTGTGTGCCCGGTGCCCACCAAAGCACAGACTCTACTCACCCACTACTGGACTATTCTACGGGCTGGTGAGACTATTCCACTACAGATTGATGGACTTACTTATTTTCTGACTGATTCAAGGAGTTAAGACTGACGGTTCGGTGATCGAGCGAAGATAGACGTGTAAGCTCTATTGTGCTCGCTTGTTTAGGGTAAGAGGCTACTCATTCCCATTACAGTCAATCAGTCATCCCAAGAAAAATCCTATACATAGCTAAACACCGGGCTGGTTCCTAATACGCGAAGGATTGAAACTCTATTTATGTAATTCTTTCAATCTAGAATATATTGCTCTAGCTTAGCTAGAGGAACAGAAACACAAGGAGACATGAGAACGAGGATCGCCGACGGAACGAAATCGAATGTCATCACAAGCAATTCAAGGATTCCAGTTTCACAATGTGAAGAGCTTGAAAACTCCCTGCTTTTTCTTTTTCATCAAGGAGTTATATGCGTGCTGCGCCCCTTTGGTTGGAGCGCTTTGCTTGACCTGATCGTTGTGCCAAGGGCTGGTGGTGCGTTGAGCAGCTCTGAGTTCCGTTTGCCGGGCCCTTGACGGTAGGCTATACAGCAGTCTAGAGACTTATGCTGTGCGCTGCCTGCGATTCATTCTTGGCTCCCGCTAGTAGGGCTAAACAACTGGACCATTGAGTAACTGCTCTCTAAGACTACTGAACGACTAGCTATATATAAGGGGGGGCTAGACCATTGTTCCACGGAGGATTCTTACTCCACTGCAGATCCTGACCTTCTTTCTTCGAGGAGCACAATCAACAGCACTTCCAACGCCTTCATCGGGGCAAAAGCGGGCAAGGGGAGTCGCCGGGTAGTACTCTAGGGTAGTTGACTTCCCCCTTACCCAACTGCGGGAGAAGAAGGATTTTGGAAGCAGTCCCCTCCTACGGTTTGATGATTGCTTCAATCAAGAATGGGTTATGCATTCAATCATCGTGCCCTTCTATGAACGAGGGAACCTATTAATTATATGGCCACCGCTACGAGAGCGCCCGGAAAAAAAGAACCCAAGAAAGGTGTCGAAATGGCTGAAGCGTCGGAAATAGCCAATGCGCTCATATTTCGAATTGCACAGAACCCACTACCTTTTTGATAACAAAGCCCTCGACCAAGAGATTAACCCGAAATGAGTGATTCATGCCGCTGGCTGCCCACCTCTTTCGAGCTCAAGTCAAGCAAAGGGCCTCTCCGCCGCTTGTCAAAATGGGACGTTTTGCGTTCTTTTGATCTGTCGGCGGCAACGGATTGTTTTCCGCTGTCGTTTCAGGGAGTGAAAATCAAATACAAGGGCTGTTCAATTTAGAGACAGCCTTTGCTTGGGTGTTCTCGGGGCTTGGAACGAATGCCTTTCTAGCCCCCCGCGTACCAGGGGAGCCGCCTATGTTTGTCCGATTTTCTACAGGACACAACCTCTAGGGTACCTCTCGTCTTGGCCTTTGTTCGCTCTATCACATCACTTTGTGGTGTGGTATTGTGCTGACAAGGTATACCCGGGAAAGAAGTTTAGTAAATACGCACTTCTCGGTGACGATATCGTCATCGGAGACGCCGCGGTTGCGGACGTTTATAAGGATGTCATCAATCGCTTGGGGGTGATCAAAACCGAAGTCTTTGCTCTCTGATAGAGGCGGTCTTGAGTTCGCGAAGAAATTCCGAATTCACGGTCGTGAGCTATCCCCGATTAGTGTCAAAATGATACGATCGGCGAGGCATGCGATTGCATGGATGCCGGTGTTTCGAAATCTTAGACTGACGTCTCTGCAGCTCTCTATGAGAGTTCGTGAAGCTGGTTTTCGTAGATATTCTGCAAAACCAGAGCACGTGAGTCCTCATTATAATAGACACTGGTATCGCCACATCCTTGTGGCGTTCTCTCCCGGTGGTATCTTACCACTCCCATTTCAGGTTTGGTTAGGGTTCCCAGATGGAATATTAATCACTTGTTATCATATGGGTATGGTGCGAGACATGCTTGTGTCTTCGTGTTCTCCGGATTGGGGTCATGTGGAGCGCTTTGCCACTGATCTCGATTTGAAGCTCGATGAGGACCCTTACAACATAGGGCTTGCTGACAGAAAAGCTTTTTTCTCGGGTTAAAGCCTTGTTTGGCTTATTGCGCGTGGTGGTACAGTACAGGGCGAGAGTTGACTTCTCAATCCCCGTTGAGAGTTTCCTTGATCCTCCGGCCGTGTGTTTTAGGCCGGATCGAAAAGACCAATTCTCAAAGTTTCATAAATATGGTCTGATGTTCCGGTGCTATGACCTCGTCCGCCAGAAAGTCTCTCCGATTCCTTTCGGAGAGAAAACGGTCAGGTTGACTTTCGACGTCGTGTCGTATTTGGTCTAGATCTTATCAATGGTTAGATAAGATTGAAAGAAAACTCTGGAAGAGTGCTGTGGTCTTGCTATGGCTCTGGCGCCGAAAGGCCCCTCGAGTCCTCCTGGTAGGATACAGTAAGAAGACTGTAAGCGCATCTGAGCGCCTTTTTCCCGCGACAATATATGGACACTAAGGTTAGTGCCATAGGGCGAAGCGGGACATGTTCGACCTCACGTCTAACCAGCGTCAGGTCGAACGAGCGCCCTAGTTCTTGTTTGAAGACCGGAACATTAGCAACATGGATTAGGATGACTCTTCGGAATACTAAGCCCCGTAGGAATACTAGCAAATCCAATGTGACATGTATTAGAGGGCAAGGGCTATCTTGACTCTTTAGCCTGAGAGGGAGAAGGCTTCCCGCGTAGGCAGATTAGCAATCCCTAGTCTTCCATAAATAGTATTGGACTTCTCTTTCCTCCTCCTCGAAAATGATGGATCCGGGGAGGGGGGAAAGATGAGGCTATCTGGTAGATAAAGACAGATCAACATGTCCTTGCTTCGAATATCAGATAAGAAGAGATTCTGACGTCTGAGATTGCGTGCCTTGCGCGGTCAGTTGATAGGGTAGCAAGAAGAAACTAGTTAGACCGGAGCTTACCGAAAGGCTAGTTTCCATCCATAAGCATTCGCAGGTACCTCGAGGGACAAAGCACGGAATGAAAGATTCTTCATCTGCGGCAATGTTAATTGGCCGATGGATTCCGAGTGACTAACTTACTTGACAGAAGACTGATCAGCTTACTTTGAAAATGGCTTGAGAGAGAGGGTTCCAAACCTCTTCCTGTGCCTGATTGATGGCTTTCCAGAAGAGATTGCTTTCAAGACCAGAGGCGCAGATGAGAGTTTCAAGGACAATGGACCATATGAGTTCGAGACCGAGGAGCTGCTGCCCGAGAGGAGAGTTTCCGGGGGAAGAGACTCTTTCTTTTCTTTGATTGATGGCCTTTCGAGTGTCTATTCCTGAGTGAGGTCGGGCTGTCAGGCTTATGATTCTCAAATTTATACTCTCTGAAGCTGGAGTAAGGCGCCTCTTTTTCCACCCGCCAATCAAGGCGTTGCCGCTTGTGAGTTTGATGATTTTTCTTCAGAATAAGACCGCCCTTCCACCTCGACCTCGAACCCAACTCGTCGGACTCACACTTTACCAGATCTGAATCTTTCTCCTATGGAAGAAGAGGAAAATGACGACCTCTATAACGAAAAAAACTTGCATCGCATAGAACACAACATTGAAAAACAAAAGCAAGAGCGGTATGCGATTTCAGTTTTTCATATGAAAGATAATAAATAGAAACCATGAAATCAATAAAATATTCAATGAGATATAGATATTGAGAAAGAGGGGTGAGAATTTGACATCGCTTCAAAAGAGAGCGAATGCGTCACTGAAGTGAATAAGAAATTCCTTTCATTCATTATTGAAAATAAGAAAGATAAAAGACAGGCTTATAACCAGCTCTTCCTTTATAGATCTGGTTATTGCTTCTTATGACTGTCTAATCAAGGATCTAATTCAGAAACATTTTCAAGAAGGAGAATAATGAAACGCGAGACTTCCTTCAGGTTGACTTTGTGAAAAGTGCTCAAAAAAAGAAAGCACGAGATCCACCAGCAAGTTGATTCTCCCATTTCAGAAAAGGACAACGTACCAAAATGGATTTCAGATCAAACAAACCTTAGGTTTTCCGTTTGTCGGGTAAAAGGACTGACCCGGAAGTAATCGCGTAGGATGAACCGGGTAACCAAAAATAACGATCATTGGTATAAAGCTAGATGTAATTAATCCGGAAGTGCTGGTTCGAGTCCAGCTCGTGAGTTGGCCTAAGGATAAAATCATAAGATCTTGAGTTTCATTCCCATCATCTTCGTTTGGTCTTTCGTTTGAACGGTGTACTCTTTGTCGCTTATTCAAAGGGCGGATTCTTTATAACCCGTTTTGCTCATAAGTAAGTAAGCGTGAACAGCATTTTTGGAACGTTAGTCAAGTCAAAATTGAGGTTTGTGGCCTTTCTACTTCCATATCTTCAACTTCCCTCTAGGTCTAGAGTCCACGTTTTCTAAATTTGGATGATGACGTGCTTGCATTCCAACTCCCGTAGGGTGTAGAGCTACGTTCTTCATTATCGTGTTCCAGTTTCCCTCAGGATATAGAGTCGGTATGTTTCGTTCTGGAGATGAAGTTGCAAGAAGTACAGAGTCGATGTTCTAGAAGGTTTTTGGACATGTGCACGTGGAGAACTGACGGAAGTGTCGAAAGTGAGTTATATGCACATGGGGATATGGGACGCCTGTCTAGTTCTCATTGGAAAAGAATCCGCTGAATCTTCCTTATGTCTCCCGCCTGACACAGTTTGACACGCGGTGATACCTGATTGGCTCCAAATCTATAGTTGTAGAAAGAATATCAAGAGAACAAGCACGCGGGAAAAAGCAAGCGTCTAATCAGATCAAGAAAGAGATAGTGGTTCGGCCAAACATCTTTTTCCTAAGCTAGGACGGAGCTGGCGAGTAACGATTGCCCTATCTCAACAAGGGGGTTTGGAACCCAAGCTTGCCTTATTATTAGAGAAAGGGGAGTACTCTCTGACAGAATTGACGCTTCGCTTGGGCGCTCTATTATTGCCTCCTATTCTTGAGGGGGTGATCGGGGTTAAGCCGCGTGGCGATACCCGCGAAAAACAAGGGACTATTCGCTTTTTGGGGTGGGTCTTTCGTACTCAAATCCGTACGGGGATAATTATTCAGCGCACTCAAATTTAGTGGATGTGGTTCAATATTCATGAAAAGCCAGGTTTGAAATGATCCATGTTACGGAACCAAGACAACCTATCTTACTAATAAGAAGAAAGGGTTAAGGGCCTCCAACGCCTATAAATAGAAGCTTCTTTCAGTCTCTATTTGGCAAAGGGAGACGGGGCCGAACTTAGAAGTCGGCAAGAAAGAGCTTTGAGTAGCCATGGATATCACTAGAAGACTTGAGAGAATGAAACAAGAAATATGTCAGGTGGAAAACGAGAAGCTCCA